GGTCTAAAATTTAAAAAATATTCATCCGCCTCTTGTTTTCCTTTGATATTTTGATTTTCGCTAAAATTTGGATTGATATTCAAATTAAAAAGAAGGAAGTTGCTTGGGATAAACCAAGGTTTCTCTTTATATTTATGATAAAGTATTAAAAACTCTGGAAATAAAAAAACTTTCGGATTCGATATGAAGTGATTTAAGATTAAGAATTTTTCATTCATTCCCATCCAATCAAAAGACACCCCCATCCAATCAAAAAAGACCTTTTTATAATTGATTTCGGAATTTGATTTAATTGGAAGATAAAAAAGACCATTATTATGAGAATTCTCTGTTATTTGGTCCTTATTAGGTTCAACCTGAATATTTGTATTAAATTTCCAACCCAAATATTTTCTATCTGTATTTTTTTCCATATATATAATATCACTTTTTTCTAGATAATTCTTGATAGGAATATTATTAAGTATGTTAAAAAAAGTTTCTTTATTTTTGGTGGAATTTTCTTGCTTCTTTATTGTTTCTAATGATGATCTATAAATATCAGACTTATTCTGAGTTTCAGAATTAATATATTTATATGAGAAAAGATCATATCTATAGTTTTTTTGAAAATTCTCCTCTTTATTTGGTAATAAATATACTTTCAAATTTTGTTTTTTTTTGTAATCCAATAATGGGTCTTTTTCATAGGAATACCTTTTCTTTAAATCATCATTTTGAGACATATGGCATTGATTTATTTGATTTCGCCATTTTTGTGGGACTAATGTAGACCATGTAATCTGAGATAAATCATATTGATAATGACTTCTTAACCAGTTTTTCCATGGATTCTTTTCATAATTTGAAAGTCTTACTTTGGAATCAAATATTCCTTGTGTTCCAAAAAAATCCTTTATTTCATTCTTAAGAAAAAAAGATGGTCCATTATATTGAAGAATAGATCTTAACTTATTGAAGTTAATAACTTGGGTTTGTGATAATTTAAAAAATACATATTTTTGTGACAAGTAAGATAAATCAAAAAAAATATGTGGCTTCTGCTTACTATTTCTAAGATTATCAAAAGCCTTTTTTATAGTCATAGGCGAAATGAAGTCAATTTTATTTTGTTTTTTTTTATTAATTCTTTCTTTATCTTTATTTTTTTCATTATTGTCAATGTATTTTTCAAGAATTTTTTTTGTTGATTCCATAAAAAGTTGTAGAGAAATTCTGCGCATATTAATTATACATAAAAAGATATCTACGTATATTTTTTCAATGCAAAATTGAAATATTAATTCAATATTTTTTCTTTTTAATATTTTCCAAATTTTTGGGGGTGATTCTCGATTATTCTTTTTATTTTTTTTCATTATTTCTATTTGATTTCTGATTGTGTTTCTTCTATCAATTCTATGTTTAATCTCTTCTTTTGCCTGTGAATAATCTCTAGATTTATTTTGACTAAATGATTCATGAATTATCTGAGTGCTGATTATCGAATCCTTTTCTGTTTGAGTTTCACTTGATTCATATATTTCTCTCGGTATAAATAATGGAATTTTCTTTCCTTTTAAAAGTATTTGTTTAAAAAAAAAAAATGCTTTTTCTTGTTGCTTTGTTATTTTTTTTAAAACTCTTTGAACTCTAAAATTAAAATTTCTTATTTCGACTTTGTAGTCTATATCTTTAAAAACGGGTTCAAAAAAGGAAGGTGTTTTTCGAGGAGGACCAAAAGGATATTCTGTTTCCATTCCCAAAACTGTTAAAAAACAAGAATCAAAATCATCTTGTTGCTTTCGATCTCTATCAGAGAGTCGTAGCTTAGATCCGTGCCACGGTTTCAAATGAAAAGGATATAAGATTTTGATCTGAAAACCTTCTATTAACCAATTTTTAGGAAATTCCGTTTTGGAGAATTGAAGACCATTATAGCTGCACTTTAAATAAATTTCTCTATTCCAATCTTGGAAATCCTCATACCATTCCGGAGATTGACGTAATAAAATACGGCCAATATTCTTAGCTATTATCAATAAGGGTAATTTAATATACCTTCTAAAAATTGATTGTGCTAGTAACAGAATACTTCTTGTTTTTTGTGCATATGGAATGTTTTCCCAGAATTCCATTGCGTCTTCCTGGTTGTTTTTTTTTATTTGGAATTGTTGATCTAAAATTTCAAATTCTGACTTTTTACCCAACCAATCTCTAATATTAAAAAAAAGCTTCATTAGGTCGGATATAGGAAAAGGAAAATCTTCCATTTTTTCCAAAAAAAGAGGGGAATGGGGATTTCCTTGAGACGGTCCCCAAATAACCATTTTACGCCTTTGAATGCGCATAGATCCTTTGATTACGGCTCGGCGAAAATCTGGTTCTTCCAAATAACTTATAAAACCCGAATCTCTATTAAATTTTGTATAAAGATTATAATTCTTGAAATTAGATTTCTTAAAACTTCGTTTGGAACGAGTTAAAAAAGCTATACGTTTAAATTTTCTTGTTCGAAGCT